GAATAGAAATAGAACTAAAGAATGTCAATCTTTAATAATTTTGTCATCATCTAATTGTTTTCAAATGGATCCATTCAACGATGTAAAATATCAGAATGTCATAAAAGAATTAACTATAACTAAAAGAGAGGCTAGAATCCCAATTAGGAATTCGCCGGGTCCTTTAGGAACAGCGCTTGAAATTGCAAATTTTTATTCAGTCTACCATTATTTACTAACTCATAATCAGATCTCGGTAAATAAATATTTGAAACTTGACAATTTTAAAAAGACTTTTCAAGTACTTAAATATTATTTAATGGAGGAGAACAAGAGAATTTTGAATCCCGATTCGTGCATTAACAGTGTTTTGAATCCATTCAAATTGAATTGGTACTTTCTCCATCATAATTATCATCATAATTTTTGTGAAGAAACATTCAAAATAATTAACCTGGGACAGTTTATTTGCGAAAATATATGTATGGCCAAAAACGCACCACACCTAAAATCGGGTCAAGTTATAATTGTTCAAGTTGAGTCTATAGTACTAAGATCAGCTAAGCCTTATTTGGCCACTCCAGAAGCAACTGTTCATCGTCATTATGGAGAAATCCTTTACAAAGGAGATACTTTAGTTTCATTTATGTATGAAAAGTCGAGATCTAGTGATATAACGCAGGGTCTTCCAAAAGTGGAACAAGTGTTAGAAGTACGCTCAATTGATTCAATATCGATAAACCTAGAAAAGAGAGTTGAGGGTTGGAACGCGTGTAGAACAAGAATTCTTGGAATTCCTTGGGGATTCTTGATTGGTGCTGAGCTAACTATAGTACAAAGTCGTATCTCTTTGGTTAATAAGATCCAAAAGATTTATCGATCCCAAGGGGTGCAGATCCATAATAGGCATATAGAAATTATTGTACGTCAAATAACATCAAAAGTGTCGGTTTCGGAAGATGGAATGTCTAATGTTTTTTCACCCGGAGAACTAATTGGGTTGTTGCGAGCGGAACGCACGGGGCGGGCTTTGGAAGAAGTGATCTGTTACCGAGCTATGCTCTTGGGAATCACGAGAGCATCTCTGAATACTCAAAGTTTCATCTCCGAGGCGAGTTTTCAAGAAACTGCTCGTGTTTTATCAAAAGCAGCTCTCCGCGGACGTATCGATTGGCTGAAAGGCCTGAAAGAAAACGTTGTTCTAGGCAGTATGATACCTGTTGGTACCGGATTCAAAGGATTAGTGCACCGCTCAAGGCAACATCCGAGCATTCCTTTAAGATTAAAAAAAAAAAAAAAGAATTTATTCGAGGGGGAAATGGGAGATATTTTGTTCCACCACAGAGAGTTATTTGATTCTTGCATTTCAAAAAATTGATATGATACATCAGAACAATAATTTATAGGATTTAATGATTCCTAAGAGTGGATTCATACTTTTAACTTTTAACTATAATAACTATAGGTGGTTCTTTTATTTGTTCCATTTACACGCGATTTGGTAATGTGATTTTGGATTTATATATATTTATATAGTAATAATTATATAGTAATAAGAGTAATAAGGAAATGAAAAAAAAAAAGATAATAAAGAATAGAAAGAAATAAATCGCTTGGGTCATGTATCAACACCCAATCTCGGAGAAAAGAGGAAAAGATAAGGTTCCGTCGGAACAGTTATTTATTTCAGGGTATCCCGTCTTTTTTTTCATTGAAAAAAAAAAGAGAGGAAGTGTAGGGAGAAATGATAAGAAGATATTGGAATATAAATTTGGAAGAGATGCTGGAAGCAGGAGTTCATTTTGGTCATGCTATTAAAAAATGGAATCCGAAAATGGCACCTTATATCTCTGCAAAGCGTAAAGGTATTCATATTATAAATCTTACTAGAACTGCTCGTTTTTTATCAGAAGCTTGTGATTTAGTTTTTGATGCAGCAAGTAGTAGAAAACAATTCTTAATTGTTGGTACAAAAAAAAAAGCAGCTGATTCAGTAGCGCGGGCTGCAATAAGGGCTCGGTGTCATTATGTTAATAAAAAGTGGCTCGGCGGTATTTTAACGAATTGGTCCACTACAGAAACGAGACTTCAAAAGTTCAGGGACTTAAGAATGGACCAAAAGACAGGGAAACTCAATCGCCTTCCGAAAAGGGATGTGGCTCGATTAAAGAGACAGTTATCTCACTTGCAAACATATCTGGGCGGGATCAAATATATGACGGGGTTACCAGATATTGTAATAATCGTTGATCAGCAAGAAGAATATACGGCTCTTCGGGAATGTATCACTTTGGGAATTCCGACAATTTGTTTAATTGATACAAATTGTGACCCCGATCTCGCGGATATTTCGATTCCTGCGAATGATGACGCTATAGCTTCAATCCGATTCATTCTTAACAAATTAGTATTTGCAATTTGTGAAGGTCGTTCTAGCTATATACGAAATCCCTAATTAATAATAACATATAAGATAAAAAAGTTCTTTTGAAAATTCTATAGATTGATAAATTGATGGAATCCTTTACTATTCCTGAATCGTGCAAAAGAAATAAAAAGAATTTAGATATATTATGTGATTCGTTTGTATCCAAAATATACAATTCCAGTGGGCAAGCCTAAAAAAGGGTTGAATCAAAATAATTTCTTGTAAGGTTTTCTTTCTTTCAGAGGACAATATGAATGTTTTATCATGTTCCATCAACACATTAAAAGGCTTATATGATATATCCGGCGTAGAAGTAGGCCAGCATTTTTATTTGAAACTAGGTGGTTTTCAAGTCCATGCCCAAGTGCTTATTACTTCTTGGGTTGTAATTGCTATCTTATTAGGTTCCGCCATTGTAGCTGTTCGGAATCCACAAACCATCCCTAGTGACGGTCAGAATTTCTTCGAATATGTCCTTGAATTTATTCGAGACGTGAGCAAAACTCAAATTGGAGAGGAATATGGTCCATGGGTTCCTTTTATTGGAACTATGTTTCTATTTATTTTTGTTTCTAATTGGTCAGGGGCGCTTTTACCTTGGAAAATAATACAGTTACCTCATGGAGAGTTAGCCGCACCCACAAATGATATAAATACTACCGTTGCTTTAGCTTTACTTACGTCAATTGCATATTTTTATGCGGGCCTTAGCAAAAAAGGATTAGGTTATTTCGTTAAATACATTCAACCAACTCCAATCCTTTTACCCATTAATATTTTAGAAGATTTCACAAAACCTTTATCGCTTAGCTTTCGACTTTTCGGAAATATATTAGCGGATGAATTGGTAGTTGTTGTTCTTGTTTCTTTAGTACCTTCAGTGGTTCCTATACCTGTTATGCTCCTTGGATTATTTACAAGCGGTATTCAAGCTCTTATTTTTGCAACATTAGCTGCGGCTTATATAGGCGAATCCATGGAGGGGCACCATTGACTAAGTTTCGAAATCGTCTTTTTTTTTTTTAACTTAGTGCAAGGCAATCCATGCCTTTCTCAAGATAATTTACTTATATGGACATATATATACACATAAATAGACAAAAAGAAAAGGTCTATACAATCTAGAGGAAGAATCAAAAGGATTACGATATTGGCGGATTGTCAAAGTAAAAAAAAAAAGAAAAAAAAAAAATAAGGGGGTTCCACGCAGTGATTCTCATTTCAGTCGACTTTATTCAATTCAACGATTGACCAAAAGAAAAGAATATTAAATAATAAATTACATGAACTTAGATCAATCAAAGATTTCTATTTCTATGCAATGATTCAGACTAATGAATTCGCCCTTTTAGATTGATTGTATCTATGTGGGATTATACGAAATAAAAAGAAAAGGAAGAAAAGAGTTTACAAAAAATGAGATTCAGAAAATCAAATGGGTTGTTTAAAAGAGTGAGATCCAACTGGATGTATGGAATATATAATGGCTAGAAAACAACTTTCTTTTATAGATGTTTCTAAAAAAAAATTTGAATCCGATGAAATCCAAGAAAGGATACGAATAATTAGTTTACTTTATCGAAGAAAAACATGTATATGTAATAGTAGGCTAGTTCTATATGAGCGAAAAGATATATCTAATCGCTCCACTACTACTCAGAATTGAGATAGGGATTTCAATAAGAGTCCTTCCTTTTCGTTTGTAACTTTGAATTGAATAAAGAAATTCAATCAAGAAAAAGAACGAAGAGTTCGAATTTCAAGAAAGGTTCGGAGCAAAGAAAGAAATGGAAAAAAGTTGTATGAATTCACAAAAAATCCGCGGATAGGAATATTCAAAATAGATAGCGAAGTGATTCTGATGATTCAATAAGATTATTACTTCAATTCAGAGCTCTTAGTTGCGTTACTTTGACTGGAAAAATCTTATCGATGCAATAATTCAGTCATAATTTATTGGTTGATTGTATCATTAACCATTTCTTTTTTTCTTTTGCGAGGAACTTATCATGAATCCATTGATTTCTGCCGCTTCTGTTATTGCTGCTGGGTTGGCTGTTGGGCTTGCTTCTATTGGACCTGGGGTTGGTCAAGGTACTGCTGCAGGCCAAGCTGTAGAAGGTATCGCGAGACAGCCCGAGGCGGAGGGAAAAATACGAGGTACTTTATTGCTTAGTCTGGCTTTTATGGAAGCTTTAACAATTTATGGACTGGTTGTAGCATTAGCACTTTTATTTGCAAATCCTTTTGTTTAATTTTCTATTTGTTTAGAATCCCATAAAAAAGAAAAAAGACGTATTTTTCTTTTTTATTGCCTTAGACTTGCTGCTTGCTTTTTTCGAATTCTATCAGGATTTCACCCTACAACTACTTACTTTAGTTTTCTTGCGACAATTGCCCCCGGGAAGGACTGATTTGGGGATGAGGAATTAGTATACCGACTCGCTTTCTTCCTTCCCTCTATCTTAGTCCAATCGAAACTTTTTTAAGGAAGTGTTGTAACAAAAACAAAGGGGATATTTCACAATTAACACGAGACCTGATACCGAATTCGAATCCGTATTGTTCTTAATTAGATTCCAAATTGACAATT